ACTACAAGTGAAGGAGATACACGATTTAAATAACGAAAGATCCAATATTTAAAAATTGTATCTAAAATGACTGGAAAAGTAGAAACAAGACCGGATATAATTTGATCATTATGAGCAAATCCAAAATCTTTGTAGACAGAGCCAATCATTAATTCCCAACCGTGGGGCGAATGGAATCCTATACATAAATCAGTTAATAAAAGAATAGAAAAAGCCTTTATTGTGTCGCTTAAGTTATATAGGAATTCTTGAACCCAAGAGTTAAGAATAACAAGTTCTTCATTACCTAGAATAGAATAACCACTTAGAATAACGAAACAGATTATATTTGTCGAGAAATGTAAAATTGTATGGATACGATCCTCATTGTGCATCTTGATCAATTGGGTCGTTTCTTTGTAGATTTCGACGCGAAGCTTTTGTAAATGCGTTTCTGGGTATTCCTTTATCATTTCCTCCAAACGAAGAAGTTCCTCTAAGTCTATGAATTTTTTTAGAATACTCTTTTCTTGAATATCATTCAAAAAAATTTCGGATTGCCTAATATTCCACCAATTAGTAATCCAAGATTCCAGACTTTTTTTAAATGAGAGAGAGATCCACCAAGGCAAAAATACTATAAATGCAAGATATAGAAGGGAAATAAATACTTTCTTTTTTGCCATTTTTTCGTCTGTGAATTTTTGAAGTTTTAATGAACTCACCCCATGCGTCGACTCTATATGATACTAATATTTCTATCAAGCATAAGTTATATCCAACCCAAGCCATCGAGCCCATTAATCTATTTCGAGGTTTTTATTTGTGATGCAGTAGAGTGGTTAGGTTAGTCCTTGAATCTAGAAAGAATACAGAAATAGAATAAGAAAGAGCTCACTTCAAAGTAATATTAGTTGGATTTCGAGACGAAAGAACTCCCGTTTTATTAAATAAAATATCAAATATTTGAAAAAAAAAAAAAAAATGATGGACACAAAAAATTTCGTTTTAGAGTTGCTTCGTATACGTTTACTTTGGCTTGAATAGGCAGGCATTCAGAACAAACTTCCGTTAAGTTATGGTATAGAAAAAAAGAGGGTTCTTGAGTTTTTTCCCTCTTGCAAAGTATTAATTTTTCAGTTCCTTTTTTTCAAAATACTTCAATTGGTACGCGCAAGAAATAGGCCAATTCAGCAGCTTTTTGCTCAATTTCTCGTGGAGTCAAATTCTCATCAGTACGCGTTAAGGGAATGGCCCCCTGGCCTCTGATTTCCATATAAAGAACCCGACGAGCAAAAAGACCCTCTTTATTTTCTATTCTGATAGACTGAATATCTTTCATAAGGAATCGCAGGAATATGCGACGGTTTTTTCCAGGAAATCCCCAACGAAAAATACACACTATGCCCTCTTTTATATCAAATCGATCATAACCACTACCTACATTCCACGAAATTGTGCACCACAAGTAGGAGCTAATAAAGAGACCCGCGATCCCATAGAAAGACATCACGATCCCCTGTGGAAAAAAATTTATTTGCTGAGAAGGAAACAAAGATATAAAATTCCTACCAAAATAACTGGAGGTTCCAACCAATACAAACCCTAATGAACCCAAAAAAAGAATGAGGGCCCAACCGAAATTACTTATTTTTCGAGATCCCGCTATAAGTTCTATCCATATACGTTCTGATCGCCAACTCATACTCTCACTAGACCTAGTTGCATTTTATTGGAATTGGAAGAATAACAAAAAGAAATTTTAGTTTACTTTTTTTGTTTCCGAAGTAACTCTCATCAACCAGCACTACTATGATGTGAAACTTTTATTTTAGAAAAATTCATCGAATTACTTAGATCCAAACTAAAATAATAACATCTCTTTCATACGATTTCCTATAGATATCCACATATAGATATATTCACTTTACATTTCCGAAACTCTCCCCGCTACCTGAAATTGTTATAATTAATTTACCCATATATCATGTTTACACATACATAAGAACTTATGCTCGAAAGAAGCCACATGTTATACCATATTCTACTAAATAGATAGAGGTGTTATGATCAAAGTCAGTTTTGAAAAAAAAAATGGATACAGAGTTGTCCCTATAGTATCTAAAAAATTTTGTTTTTTTGAACATGAAGAAATAACGAAACCATTGCAATTGCCGGAAATACTAAGCCCACTAAAGGCACAAAAATGGAGGGAAAGCTGTTGAGAGTTATCATTGAGTGGGTACCTCGATTTAATATTTGTACCTGTTATTTTTATTTATTGCTTTATATTATTATTTTTATTTTAACCTTATATTGTTATAAAGATATTTTATAATTTAACCTTATATTGTTATAAAGATATTTTATAATTCATATATATGAATATATACTAATTATATATATATAATATATATAATTAGTATATTATACTAAGTATACCTAAGTGAGTATATACCTAAATAAGGAATATATAAGTATATGTTTTAATAATTTTTTTTGAATAAATACTTATAAAAAA